TTTCCAATTAGCTGTTTTTGCATTAATTGTGACTTCCTCAGTGTTAGTAATTAGTGTACCCCTTGTATTTGCTTCTCCTGATGGTTGGTCAAATAATAAAAACGTTGTATTTTCCGGTACATCATTATGGATTGGACTAGTCTTTCTGGTAGCTATTCTGAATTCTCTCATTTCTTAAATTTGTTTAGTATTTAGTAGCCCGATACAAAATAAATAAAAAGGCCATTTCTTCGAAAAAATTGGAATTGTGAGACGCATTAAAATGCAATTTGCGTTCCGAATTGCTACCTCTTTTCTTTCATTATTATGAAATTCCATTGCCATTAGAATATTGATTGACAGACAATTAAAAAAAAGAAAACTCTAATATAATAGAAAATGAAACGGTCGACCCAGACATAGACGGTCGACCCAGGCGGATATACCCTATAAAATATATCCCGTAGCGAGCGTAGTTCAATGGTAAAACATCTCCTTGCCAAGGAGAAGATACGGGTTCGATTCCCGCCGCTCGCCAGCTTAATTTAGTAAGGTACTATGATAAAAAATTTAGTCTAGTTGACTACTTAACTACTTATATTAAATTAAGTAGGTGTTAGTCTAGTACCGTATCCCTTACTATCTTACCCTTCTTTTGCACCCCACTCAAAAAAAAAGGGGCTCCGGAGGCGGGAATCGAACTCGCCAACAGGGTTCCCTAAATTGGGGATTCACCGAGACAAACAACTGGCAAACTGCTTTTAAAGGGAAGGGAGGTAGACTGTGCCTTTCTTTCATTTCTTTTTTCTTTTCTGCAGGGTAGGAAGGAGCCTTGAGAGTTCTTCTTGTAGGGGCAAGTGACTTCGCAAACTGCTCCATTTGGCCCTTTAGGGCCGGGAACTAATGAATAAAAAAGGGTTGGATACCGCCCAGCCCTCTACCATATCTATACAAATAGAATAGTCCTTTTATACAGACTGCTAAGTGCGGAGACGGGAATCGAACCCGTGACCTCAAGGTTATGAGCCTCGTGAGCTACCAAACTGCTCTACTCCGCTCTGGAGGGACGGAAACTGGTGGACGAAAAAGGTTGAATACAGGACTCTACCATGTCTAGACAAATAGAATAGTCCTTTTATACAGAATGGAGCGGGTAGCGGGAATCGAACCCGCATCGTTAGCTTGGAAGGCTAGGGGTTATAGTCGACGTTGGTTGATTAGTTTTAACGTCTCTAATTCAAAACCGAACATGAAATTTGGATTTCATTCGGCTCCTTTATGGATATTCTCACCACTTAACATCTATGTCAGCTTTTCTATCTGAATGGAACCAAAGCTCTCCGCTTTCTAGATGATCCCTATAGAGTAGGAGATAGAAATTCTACTAAATCTATCTAATCTACTTACTTCGTTCCCTAATTTCATTCAAGAGATCCTGAGGAAAAGAATTAGGTTTCCACCGAGCTGAAACAATATGCTGATGGTTCTAGTAAACCAAAACTACCGTTTTTTAGCTATTTGGCTTCCATTTCCTTTTTTAACAAAAGAAGATTTAGTTACGATTGGAAATAAACTTTTTTGTATCTTCATCCATAGATCCTTTACTCATATTTAAAAAATTGGAATACTTAATCCAATGCAAAATTATGCTTCGCGACTCTGTACTCATAATCCAATTTGTATTTTGGATGCAATTTCAATTAGTTTTTGGGTACAAATCGCGAGAATGTATATTCTTCCTCAATATGCTATTGAGAGGAAAAGGATTAAATCCTTTATAAGAACTAAAGTTTTCATCGGAATATAAAAAACTTAAGGACGCCTTAAGTATATCATTTCAAATTCAGTTATTAATAGAACGAATCACACTTTTACCACTAAACTATACCCGCTACATGTAGATTATGATACCAACGCTACCCTTTGTCAAGGGTAGCCATTCGAGAAGGAGGCTAATTCCCCCTTATTGAATCAAATGGAGAAGGTTCATGACAGTGAGCTGTTGGTACTTCGATCGCGGGCCTTTACTTTAGCTTTAGGGTTTAGATAGCCCCTCTGGGATGTAAAATATATCTCTTCTCACCATCCCCATAGTGTATGAGACAAATGTATGCATTTCGATTAGGGTCGTATTCTACGGTTACGACTACAATGATCATTATTTGTTTTGCGAGGACGTAAGTGTGCCAGACTGCTCTAAGGAATAGTTTGATTATTCCTACAATATACACTAGGAGATATAGGGAGCAGCACTGCCCCCATAAATCCCTTTCTTCCTTTTCTTTTTTGTTCAATTCTGAACAAAGAAATTGGGGAAGATGTTTTCTTTCTTCCCCCACTTATCATGAAGTCCGAGCCGTAGAGAAAGAGTGAGATGCATTTTAAAAATTCATCATAGACTTTCCCTATGGCTTGAGAGAAGCAAGAAACAAAGAGTCGTAACTTAAACGGAGAAGCGGACAGGACCCGACGGATTTACCTGATGTAAAGAGGATCCTAAATGTCTCTGGTTAGTCGATCCTCTCCATTTACCAATTTCTTCTCCTCTTTTCCACTCAATTCTAGTTTATTAGATTCTTGTTTAAAAGAATCAAAGAAGATGAATAGAACTAAGAACACATAAAAAAGAGCATAGAGGACCAAGACCATTACCAAATGTTCCTCCCAAGAATCATATTGGGTATCTGTTCCCTTCCTTTTCCCGCTAGGATCGGGAATCTTATATTTTCCATATCCATATACCATCGAACCTTTAGGGTTCCAGAATCCTCCTTTTTTCCTAATCTTCGGAAACAGAAAACCCATAGCCAGGAGGAGTTAGGTATGTAGGGTATGGTTTATTATTTTTTGTTGGGCAGGCAGTAGAATAATTTTTATACTCTGCAGTATAAATTCGACTGCCCACTTTTTACAAGCAAATTGTTGCTAAAACTCCAACATAGTTTGTTCAAAATGCATCAACCAGAATCCTTGGAGAATATTCAAGTACCCCCCTTCCAAGGAAGGGGTACCTGTTAAAAATCGCTTCAACAAATCCGTCCAAAACTTTTTAAGAAAAATTGAAAAGTTTTGAACTCGAAGGTTTTTCTAAGAGATGCCTGTTAAAAATAGTTTCAATTTCTCACCAAAACAGACAAGAAGTATATCACTGAAAATTAATACCCAACCATATGGGTATATGAAGAGCGCGAATTCCTTTATACCCTACCCAATTAGAATTAGAGGAAATAAAACATAAATGGAGAAAGTTCTCATCATAAGATCAGCCAATAGAAGAAAAAAGTCCCTAATTCTGCAGAACGTTCTGAGCACGTGAAAAGTCAATAGCCTAAAGATAAAAAAAAAACAAAGTCTACCGTTTTTTTAACAGCAGCTCTTATTGCCCCTTTGGCCTTTTTTTTTCCCATTGTTGTATCCGATTCAACAATTGATACATATTTGTTCTCCTCTTCTAAAAAATAGGACTTCTGGGCTTTGGTTTGGTGAGTCGTCCGAGATCATGTTTACATACCTATGAACTTACCCTCTTCAAGTATATCGGATACTAATAAGAATTTTTTATTGTGTCAACTCTCTCTTCACGTATTTTATTATATGTATTTTTTTATATAAAAAAAGAAAAAAACCTCTACTTTGTGCAAGTGATAAGAGAAAATATGAAAGATTTTCTTATTTTTCTTGATTTTCTCAAGATTTTGAACTCTCAAGATTTTGAACCTCGCTATGAATAAACTTCTATATCTCGATATATACATATATAATCTCTACATATATCTCTATATATACATATATTATGTACATTATGCAGTAGACTCATAATGAGAAATCAAAGTGGCTAATTTTTGAATTGAATAAAAAGCCCTTTTAACTCAGTGGTAGAGTAATGCCATGGTAAGGCATAAGTCATCGGTTCAAATCCGATAAAGGGCTTTTTATTTGGTGGTAGAGTAATGCCATGGTAAGACGTAAGTCATCGGTTCGAATCCGATAAAGTACTTTTCTACTAAATTTATTATTTATTCACTTTTTTTTCTTTGTTTTTGAAAATTTCTCTATTTTTTCTTGAATTTTATGACTTAGTGCGGGATGCATGCATTTTTGGTCTGAACGCTAAACGAAGCACGGGGTGGAAATTACAAAAAAGAAATCAAATTGGACTCTTTTTCCTGTTAGATCAATCAAATCACTACCTGTACTGAACTAATCTAGAATCCCTTTTATTAATCTATTCTTATTCTATACCCTTTAAATGAATTTCCCTAAAAAGTAGGGAATGATCCGTGAATTAACCTAACCATCAACTAAAAAAAATCCTATGAAAGCATAACAGAAAAGTAGGAAAGACTCTTTGCTTTGGATCTAGTTATACTCTTCGAGTATATTGACAATTCCAAAAAACTGCTCATACTATCATTATAGTATAATGACGAGCGGTTGTATATGGCCCTATCGTCTAGTGAAGTGATGCCCCTATCGTCTAGTGGTTCAGGACATCTCTCTTTCAAGGAGGCAGCGGGGATTCGACTTCCCCTGGGGGTAGGGAGTATTATGAAAGGAGGTTAATCATAGATTCTAAAAAACCCTAGAATAAATTCTTCCTGGGTCGATGCCCGAGCGGTTAATGGGGACGGACTGTAAATTCGTTGACGATATGTCTACGCTGGTTCAAATCCAGCTCGGCCCAAAAATCTAGGGCTTCGTGAATATGAACTAGATCCATTTGTTTTTCTTCCATAAAATAAAATGTCTGATCCATAGAAATAAAGGATAAAGCGAAAGGGGGAAATTTCTTTCTAATCCATATCTCTCTCATTCCTTTTTTACAAACAAAAGAGTTTTTCTTATTGAAATGAAAGGTGGATTATCATCCATTTTTAGCGATAAAAAATCGCGACATACTAGTTATGTCACTCTCACTATACCCACATATGATATGTGGGTATGTAGTATATGATTCGTCTATTTCTTAGAGTACGACAGGCGAATCGAATCTTCTTATGGTTCTATTTAAGAATAGGTATGCCATACACCCCGCGGGGATTGTAGTTCAATTGGTCAGAGCACCGCCCTGTCAAGGCGGAAGCTGCGGGTTCGAGCCCCGTCAGTCCCGAACTAGGGTTCAATGAATGGAGAAATTCATCTTTCCTTTTTCCATGAAAAAGGGGGGGCAGGAGAGAAGATCAAATACCTATGGGGCATCCTTATTTCACTTTTTTTATTTCGCATTTCTCATTAAAGAGGGAGGGGAGGCCTATAGGAATTTTTTTTTTTTCACTACTCCCGGTTGATAAGGAAAGACATACATATCATACTTGGATTAGTATAATTTAGGATATTACTCTATCCTTATGATGATACCATCCTCATCTTAACTTCCTATTCGACTCTTATCTTATGGAATAGAGTACCGGTATTTTACCGAAATCCATACATAAATCGTATTCGTTTTTTCTTAGACATAGACAGTGAATTTAATTGAATATAATTAGTACTTTACTTTTTGGATTAAACCAGGCCCCCTCCATTTTGTAGTTCCAACTTTGTTTGTGTATGTTCAATGACTAATTGGAAAGAATCTATCTCATTTTCATTCCATTTGCGGACTCCTTTTTTATGGATCTGTTCTCATCTTTAGACCCCAAAAGTGGATATTGATAGTAACCTAATAAAATAAAAGAAAAACCAAGCAAAGCAAACGCCCTTTTTCCTAAATTAATTAAAATATTCGATTTTTTTTTATTTAAGCCCTCTTTTCTCCATCTCACTTCTACTTCTACTGCTTATTTGGATGTCTATGTGACCCATAGAAAGTCGGTCATATAATACATACATACATAATTGTATGTATAACTATAAGAAAAAGGAAGGGAAATTGGATAAGATAAGAAAGATCGTGGGTTATAGATATAGAAAAGAAAAAGTGGATCTTCCTATGTTATACTATTCCACTCTCAACCATGAATTGATTTGATAGATCCGATATTCATAATATTGAATTGATTCAGTATTATCAGAATGCAAGTCCTCCCCTTGAATTTACAGGATACCCCTTTTTCCTCTCCATGGGATTACATCCCGAGTTATTGTGAAAAAAATAAAGAGGTTATGGAAGTCAATATTCTCGCATTTATTGCTACTGCACTGTTTATTCTAGTTCCTACTGCCTTTTTACTTATTATTTATGTAAAAACAGTCAGCCAAAATGATTAATTGGAATTCCAATTAATCATTGAAGAAATGAAAAAGGGATTAAATAAAATAAAAATCCAAGTCTTAAATGAAAGGATCTGGTTGGAATCATAAAGTGTGGTAGAAAGAACTACATATAGTTTTTTCTACGACACTTTAGAGTCTTTCTATTATATTATCTTGAATCTACATAGAATAGATTAGTAGATTGAAATAGTAGTCTAATTCAATTTCTTTTTTCACTGCATCCACTTAATTTCAATCAAGTAAAAATAAAAAAATCGAAGACAATTCTTCACGAAAGAATCCATGGAGGGAGAGAAAAATAATATGAGAATAGACTATAGTAAAAAGTAAAAGAAAAAAAGTAAAAGGAAAAAACCAGCGAATCTTTCATGCTTAAACATGCGGCGAGATACTTCAAAAGAGCATAAAAATTATTCTAAGAATAAGAAAAGAATATAAAACAAATGGAAAGTGTGCGATATGTTGTGAATAGCTCCGTGGAAGAAAGTCTAATTTTCTTATGTATAGAACTTTTTTAACCATTCGTCACTTCTAGTAGAAATTTGGAATTGCTGTAATCGCTCTTTCTATTTCTATTTCTATATAGTAGAATAGAACGACTCTTTCTTACAAGAGTTTCTTACAGGTACAGGAGTGAAACAAAACTAAAGAAAGAGAGAAAGAATAAAGTTTGGCAAAATGATTAATGCAAAACGATCAATTAAAGAAAAAAGTTGATACAACAATTCGACTACTCAATCAATTAGTAGTATCCCTAGAGTCCACTCCTCCCCCATACTACTAGTGAAAGAGAAAATGTAAAGACTACCATTAAAGCAGCCCAAGCGAGACTTACTATATCCATGTAAATTATGTCTCCTATTTCTATGAAGGAATTATTCTACTATTGATCAATAATCATAGTGGAATCAAGGGTACAGAGTCAAAAAGGGATTCTGCCCTAACGCTATGGATGAATCAGTTCAAGGAATTTACTCCTAACAAATTCTTATAGGATTTCTGGTAGAATTGGAGAGCATTAAGTATAAATACGATACATAGCCCTTTTCCTTAAAAAAGAGTACGGGGATGATGTCCTGAATAGAAGACGCGGGAATAGGAAGATTTTTTCTTCCTTTTGTTACCCTTTTTTTATAAGCAAAGGACGTCAGAATATACCATAAAATTAGGATAGATAAATATTTATTGGATACCTACCTTGCCTATGTTTATTTTTAACCTAAACCCTACAGCCCTTCTATCATTCTATGAAAGAATGAGGAGACTTTATCCACAACTCCGAAATTGATTTTTGATCAGCCTATTCAATCTGATTCTCGACAGAATCAGTAACCCTTACTTTAGTGTATGTAGGTAGCATAAGATGTATGATAAATAAAATGTATGATAATTAGGAAGTCTTGATATTCCTTCGTGGAGTCCCTTCTTCAATCTTAGATTGAAAAAAAAAGAATGCCCCTTAGGGGCCCTTTGGATATCAAGATTTCTGACATCTTAGCCTTGTAATTTTTAATTCTCGAATCGAATCAATTAAGAATCAATTAAAATTAATAAAAGAATAAGGAAACGCAACCTCATCCTTATTGGTAGCCGTTTGGGCCACTACCGACAAAACAAACCCTAGTTTGAGGATAGAACTATGGATTCTCAAAATCCAGTATCGCCAGGCCTAGTTACTCTCTTGCCCCAACTTATGCAGGGTACGAATTTGTTGAGTTCGATCAGTACTATAAGCCTAAGTATTTTATTGATCAGGCGGCACCCAGATTTGAACTGGGGATAAAGGATTTGCAGTCCCCTGCCTTACCGCTTGGCCATGCCGCCAAAAAATCCGATCTAAAATAGAGAAAAGAGCAAGTATTCATCCAGGTTTTCTTACTAAAACCTCCTTTCTTTTATCTTGAATCTAATTCTACTTACTTTTTTCCAATCTTTTTCAAAAAATCTATTCCTGCTTTTTTTGAATCCAGTTTCGATTATTCTCCTCGATGGATTCTATCTTAAAACAAACATTGCTAACACTAGAAAACTTCCCTTTTCTTTCTATTGAGATGAAAAAAGAGAAAAAGTGGATTTCCAGTCACAGGCTGCAAAATTCAGAACAAATTGGAACCATTAACTAGAATTCTATTTTTTTTTTTTGAATTGCAGTAGTGAACGACTCTTAAATCGGTATTCTCTCCCCCCTTCCTTTTAATGGCATAATAAAATAGATATGGATTTATGCCTAATCCGTGTATAGGTAAACTACAGGTCCGAACAGCATTATTATCCATAACAGCATTATTATCCATGGATCCCCCTTATGTACATATCTCTATGGGGAATCGTGCTTTAATTTTTCATTGCATTAAATATCTTGAATAAAAAAAAGAAATTTGGTCTGATATAGAGTATGACCTGACCATCTTGGCCCACCCAAGTGAAATTACGATAAAAGCAGGGATATGTGGAGAGGTGGATAACTAGATTGGCATGTACTTAAAAAAAGGACTTACTTTATTTTAGGATTCTACAATGAAATCCTATATTTTCTAGCAATTCTACTACTACGAAACAAAAAAGAACCCTCAAATTCTTATTCTTTAAAGGAGATAAAATGAGAAATCTTTGCCATCCAATCTGATTAGTATCATAAAGTGTAAGTGGCAGAATTTTTTTCTAGGAATGTTTTATCAATTCATTTTCATTCGATTTGTACCCCTGGCAAATTCAAACTTTCGTCGAAATTGTCTCCATTCATATGTATGAAATACATATATGAAATATGTATGTGGAGTTCCCTAGAATTTCATGTGATTCAGTAAACAGAATATGGATTCCATAATTGCTAGATCGATCCATAGGGATTGATGAAGAGTGAGCTGATAATGGAATTTTTCTTCGATAAACAGGAAACTTAAGATTAAGATGCTCCGGAATGGAAATGAGGGAATGTCCACAATACCCGGATTTAGTCAGATCCAATTCGAGGGATTTTGTAGGTTCATTAATCAAGGCTTGGCAGAAGAACTTGAGAAGTTTCCAACAATTAAAGATCCAGATCACGAAATTGCATTTCAATTATTTGCGAAAGGATATCAATTGCTAGAACCCTCGATAAAAGAAAGGGATGCTGTGTATGAATCACTCACCTATTCTTCCGAATTATATGTATCTGCGAGATTAATTTTTGGTTTCGATGTGCAAAAGCAAACCATTTCTATTGGAAACATTCCTATAATGAATTCCTTAGGAACCTTTATAATAAATGGAATATACCGAATTGTGATCAATCAAATATTGCTAAGTCCTGGTATTTACTACCGCTCGGAATTAGACCATAAGGGAATTTCTATCTACACTGGGACTATAATATCAGATTGGGGAGGAAGATCGGAATTAGCAATTGATAAAAAAGAAAGGATATGGGCTCGCGTGAGTAGAAAACAAAAGATATCTATTCTAGTTCTATCATCAGCTATGGGTTCGAATCTAAAAGAAATTCTAGATAATGTTTCCTACCCTGAAATTTTCTTATCTTTCCCGAATGCTAAGGAGAAGAAGAGGATTGAGTCAAAAGAAAAAGCTATTTTGGAGTTTTATCAACAATTTGCTTGTGTAGGTGGGGACCTGGTATTTTCGGAGTCCTTATGTGAGGAATTACAAAAGAAATTTTTTCAACAAAAATGTGAATTAGGAAGGATTGGTCGACGAAATATGAATCGGAGACTGAATCTTGATATACCTCAGAACAATACATTCTTGTTACCACGAGATGTATTGGCCGCTACGGATCATTTGATTGGAATGAAATTTGGAACGGGTATACTTGACGATGACGATATGAATCACTTGAAAAATAAACGTATTCGTTCGGTTGCGGATCTGTTACAAGATCAATTCGGACTGGCTCTTGGTCGTTTACAACATGCGGTTCAAAAAACTATCCGTAGAGTATTCATACGTCAATCGAAACCGACTCCACAAACTTTGGTAACTCCAACTTCAACTTCGATTTTATTAATAACTACTTATGAGACCTTTTTTGGCACATACCCCTTATCTCAAGTTTTTGATCAAACCAATCCATTGACACAAACTGTTCATGGGCGAAAAGTGAGTTGTTTGGGTCCTGGAGGATTGACGGGGAGAACTGCAAGTTTTCGGAGCCGAGATATTCATCCGAGTCACTATGGGCGTATTTGTCCAATTGACACGTCCGAAGGAATCAATGTTGGACTTACTGGATCCTTAGCTATTCATGCGAGAATTGACCACTGGTGGGGGTCCATAGAGAGTCCCTTTTATGAAATATCTGAGAAAGCAAAAGAAAAAAAAGAGAGACAGGTGGTTTATTTATCACCAAATAGAGATGAATATTATATGATAGCAGCAGGAAATTCTTTGTCCTTGAATCAGGGTATTCAGGAAGAACAGGTTGTTCCAGCTAGATACCGTCAAGAATTCCTGACTATTGCATGGGAACAGATTCATGTTAGAAGTATTTTTCCTTTCCAATATTTTTCTATTGGAGGTTCTCTCATTCCTTTTATTGAGCATAATGATGCGAATCGGGCTTTAATGAGTTCTAATATGCAGCGCCAAGCAGTTCCGCTTTCTCGGTCCGAGAAGTGCATTGTTGGAACTGGATTGGAACGCCAAACAGCTCTAGATTCGAGGGTTTCCGTTATAGCCGAACGCGAGGGAAAGATCATTTCTACTGATAGTCACAAGATCCTTTTATCAAGTAGTGGGAAGACTATAAGTATTCCTTTAGTTACCCATCGGCGCTCTAACAAAAATACTTGTATGCACCAAAAACCTCGGGTTCTGTGGGGTAAATCCATTAAAAAAGGACAAATTTTAGCGGAGGGAGCTGCTACAGTTGGTGGGGAACTTGCTTTAGGAAAAAACGTATTAGTAGCTTATATGCCATGGGAAGGTTACAATTTTGAAGACGCAGTACTAATTAGCGAACGTTTGGTATATGAGGATATTTATACTTCTTTTCACATCCGAAAATATGAAATTCAGACGGATACGACAAGCCAAGGCTCCGCTGAAAAAATTACTAAAGAAATACCACATCTAGAAGAACATTTACTCCGCAATTTGGACAGAAATGGAGTTGTTAGGTTGGGATCCTGGGTAGAAACGGGCGATATTTTAGTAGGTAAATTAACGCCTCAGATAGCGAGCGAATCGTCGTATATCGCGGAAGCTGGGTTATTACGGGCCATATTTGGCCTTGAGGTATCCACTTCAAAAGAAACTTCTCTCAAACTATCTATAGGTGGAAGAGGGCGCGTTATCGATGTGAAATGGATCCAGAGGGACCCCCTAGACATAATGGTTCGTGTATATATTTTACAGAAACGCGAAATCAAAGTTGGGGATAAAGTAGCCGGAAGACACGGGAATAAGGGGATCATTTCCAAAATTTTGCCCAGGCAAGATATGCCCTATTTGCAAGATGGAACACCTGTTGATATGGTCTTCAATCCCTTAGGAGTACCCTCACGAATGAATGTGGGACAAATATTTGAAAGCTCGCTCGGATTAGCCGGGGATCTGCTAAAGAAACATTATAGAATAGCACCCTTTGATGAGAGATATGAGCAAGAGGCTTCAAGAAAACTTGTGTTTTCAGAATTATATGAAGCCAGTAAACAAACAAAAAATCCATGGGTATTTGAACCCGAGTACCCGGGAAAAAGCAGAATATTTGATGGAAGAACAGGAGACCCCTTCGAACAACCTGTTCTAATAGGGAAGTCCTATATCTTAAAATTAATTCATCAAGTTGATGAGAAAATCCATGGACGTTCTACTGGGCCCTACTCACTTGTTACACAACAACCCGTTAGAGGAAGAGCCAAGCAAGGGGGACAACGAGTAGGAGAAATGGAAGTTTGGGCTTTAGAAGGATTTGGTGTTGCTCATATTTTACAAGAGATACTTACTTATAAATCTGATCATCTTATAGCTCGCCAAGAAATACTTAATGCTACGATCTGGGGAAAAAGAGTACCTAATCACGAGTATCCTCCAGAATCTTTTCGAGTGCTCGTTCGAGAACTACGATCTTTGGCTCTAGAACTGAATCATTTCCTTGTATCTGAGAAGAACTTCCAGGTTAATAGGGAGGAAGTTTGATCGGAATAAATATAAATTCTTTTCTTATTTATGATTGACCAATATAAACATCAACAACTTCAAATTGGACTCGTTTCCCCTCAACAAATAAAGGCTTGGGCTAACAAAAACCTACCTAATGGGGAAGTCGTTGGCGAAGTCACAAGGCCCTCTACTTTTCATTATAAAACCGATAAACCAGAAAAAGATGGATTGTTTTGCGAAAGAATCTTTGGACCCATAAAAAGCGGAATTTGTGCTTGTGGAAATTCTCGAGCGAGCGGAGCTGAAAACGAAGAGGAAAGATTTTGCCAAAAATGCGGGGTAGAATTTGTTGATTCTCGGATACGAAGATATCAAATGGGATACATCAAACTCGCATGTCCCGCGACTCATGTGTGGTATTTGAAAGGTCTTCCTAGTTATATCGCGAACCTTTTAGATAAACCCCTTAAGAAATTGGAGGGCCTAGTATATGGCGATTTCTCTTTTGCTAGGCCCAGCGCTAAAAAACCTACTTTCTTACGATTACGAGGTTTATTCGAAGATGAAATTGCATCCTGTAACCACAGCATTTCTCCCTTTTTTTCTACCCCAGGCTTTGCAACATTTCGAAATCGGGAAATTGCGACAGGAGCAGGTGCTATTAGAGAACAATTAGCAGATTTGGATTTGCAAATTATTATGGAGAATTCCTTGGTCGAATGGAAGGAATTAGAAGACGAGGGGTATAGTGGAGATGAATGGGAAGATAGAAAAAGACGAATAAGAAAAGTTTTTTTGATTAGACGCATGCAATTGGCGAAACATTTTATTCAAACAAATGTAGAACCAGAATGGATGGTTTTGTGCTTATTACCAGTTCTTCCTCCCGAATTGAGACCCATTGTTTATAGGTCTGGGGATAAAGTAGTGACTTCGGATATTAATGAACTTTATAAGAGAGTTATTCGTCGGAACAACAACCTTGCCTATCTATTAAAAAGAAGTGAATTAGCGCCAGCAGATTTAGTAATGTGCCAGGAAAAATTGGTACAAGAAGCCGTGGATACACTTCTTGATAGTGGGTCCCGCGGGCAACCAACGAGGGATGGTCACAATAAAGTATACAAATCACTTTCAGATGTAATTGAAGGTAAAGAGGGAAGGTTTCGCGAGACTCTGCTTGGAAAACGGGTCGATTACTCGGGGCGTTCTGTCATTGTTGTGGGTCCTTCGCTTTCATTACATCAATGTGGATTACCTCTAGAGATAGCAATAAAGCTTTTTCAGCTATTTGTAATTCGCGATTTAATCACGAAACGCGCTACTTCTAATGTCAGGATTGCTAAAAGGAAAATTTGGGAAAAGGAACCCATTGTATGGGAAATACTTCAAGAAGTTATGCGGGGACATCCTGTACTGTTGAATAGAGCACCTACCCTGCATAGATTAGGCATACAGGCCTTCCAACCTACTTTAGTGGAGGGGCGTACTATTTGTTTACACCCATTAGTGTGTAAGGGTTTCAATGCGGACTTTGATGGGGATCAAATGGCTGTTCATCTACCTTTATCCTTGGAAGCTCAGGCGGAAGCCCGTTTACTTATGTTTTCTCATATGAATCTCCTATCTCCCGCTATTGGGGATCCTATTTGCGTACCGACCCAAGACATGCTTATCGGACTTTATGTATTAACGATTGGAAACCGTCGGGGTATTTGTGCAAATAGATATAATAGTTGCGGAAACTATCCAAATCAAAAAGTAAATTACAATAATAATAATTATAAGTATACAAAAGATAAAGAACCCCATTTTTCTAATTCCTATGATGCACTGGGAGCTTATAGACAGAAACGAATCAGTTTAGACAGTCCCTTGTGGCTCCGATGGAAACTAGATCAACGCGTCATTGGGTCAAGAGAAGTTCCGATTGAAGTTCAATATGAATCTTTGGGGACTTATCATGAGATTTATGCCCGCTATCTAATAGTGGGAAATAGAAAAAAAGAAATCCGTTCTATATACATTCGAAGCACTCTTGGTCATATTTCTTTTTATAGAGAAATAGAGGAAGCCATACAAGGATTTAGTCAGGCCTATTCATACACTATCTAAACAAGGAAGTTAGATTCGGCGATGCCCCTCCCTTTCGGGGGGCATTCCGATTTCGCTAGTATCATCATTTTTGCCGCGCGAATCCAGATTGAGATTAAGGAAAGGAAGTTAATTAAATTTTCGAATCACTGACTCAGGCCCATTGTCGAATCCTACTCAGCAATTGTCGAATCCTACTCAGCCGAAAAAGGGGGTACTTATGTATGGCGGAACGGGCCAATCTGGTCTTTCATAATAAAGAGATAGACGGAACTGCTATGAAACGACTTATTAGCAGATTAATAGATCATTTCGGAATGGGATATACATCCCATATACTGGATCAAATAAAGACTCTGGGCTTTCATCAAGCCACTACTACATCGATTTCACTAGGAATCGAGGATCTTTTAACAATACCATCTAAGGGATGGTTAGTGCAAGACGCGGAACAACAGAGTTTTCTTTTGGAGAAACACTATTATTATGGGGCTGTACACGCGGTAGAAAAATTACGCCAATCCGTCGAGATATGGTATGCTACAAGTGAATATTTGAAACAAGAAATGAATTCGAATTTTCGGATAACGGATCCTTCTAATCCAGTCTATCTAATGTCTTTTTCAGGAGCCAGAGGAAATGCATCTCAGGTACACCAATTAGTAGGTATGAGAGGATTAATGGCGGATCCTCAAGGACAAATGATTGATTTACCTATTCAAAGCAATTTACGCGAGGGACTTTCTTTGACAGAATATATAATTTCCTGCTACGGAGCCCGCAAAGGGGTTGTAGATACTGCTGTACGAACAGCGGATGCTGGATATCTTACACGTAGACTTGTTGAAGTAGTTCAACATATTATTGTGCGTAGAAGAGATTGTGGTACTATCCAAGGTATTTCTTTGAGTCCTCAAAATGGGATGACGGAAAAACTTTTTGTCCAAACACTAATTGGTCGTGTATTAGCAGACGATATATATATTGGTTCACGATGCATTGCCGCTCGAAATCAAGATATTGGAATTGGATTAGTCAATCGATTCATAACTCCCTTTCGAGCACAACCATTTCGAGCACAACCAATATATATTAGAACCCCCTTTACTTGCCGGAGCACATCTTGGATCTGTCAATTATGTTATGGTCGGAGTCCCACTCATGGCGATCTGGTCGAATTGGGGGAAGCCGTAGGTATTATTGCAGGTCAATCAATTGGGGAGCCAGGGACTCAACTAACATTAAGAACTTTTCATACTGGCGGAGTATTCACAGGGGGTACTGCCGACCTTGTACGATCCCCTTCGAATGGAAAAATCCAATTCAATGAAGATTTGGTTCACCCCACACGTACCCGTCATGGGCAGCCTGCTTTTCTATGTTATATAGACTTGCATGTAACTATTCAGAGTCAGGATATTCTATATAGTGTGAATATTCCCTCAAAAAGCTTGATTCTAGTGCAAAATGATCAATATGTAGAATCCGAACAAGTAATTGCGGAGATTCGTGCCGGAACGTCCACTTTGCATTTTAAAGAAAAAGTACAAAAGCATATTTATTCCGAATCAGACGGGGAAATGCACTGGAGTACTGATGTTTACCATGCGCCCGAATATCAATATGGTAATCTTCGTCGATTACCAAAAACAAGCCATTTATGGATATTGTCAGTAAGTATGTGCAGATCCAGTATAGCGTCTTTTTCGCTCCACAAGGATCAAGATCAAATGAATACTTATTCTTTTTCTGTTGACGGAAGATATCTCTTTGACCTCTCAATGGCTAATGATCAAGTAAGACATAGACTGTTGGATACTTTTGGTAAAAAAGATAGGGAAATTCTTGATTATTCAACGCCGGATCGAATCATGTCCAATGGCCATTGGAATTTTGTCTATCCTTCTATTCTTCAAGATAATTCGGATTTGTTGGCGAAAAAGCGAAGAAATGGGTTCGTCATTCCATTACAATATCATCAAGAACAAGAGAAAGAACTAATATCCTGTTTGGGGATTTCGATTGAAATACCCTTTATGGGTGTTTTACGTAGAAATACTATTTTTGCTTATTTTGACGATCCACGATACAGAAAAGATAAAAAAGGTTCAGGAATTGTTAAATTTAGATATAGGACCCTAGAGGACGAATATAGGACTCGAGAGGAAGACTCAGAGGACGAATATGGGAGCCCAGAGAACGAATATAGGACCCGAGAGGAAGAATATGAAACCCTAGAAGACGAATATAGGACTCGAGAGGACGAATATGAAACCCTAGAAGATGAATATGGGATCCTAGAGGACGAATATGAAGCCCTAGAAGACGAATATGGGATCCTAGAGGATGAATATAGGACTGGAGAGAAAGACTCAGAAGACGAATATGGGAGCCCAGAGAACGAATATAGAACCCGAGAGGACGAATATGGAACTCTAGAGGAAGACTCAGAGGACGAATATGGGAGCCCGGAGGAAGGCTCAGAGGACGAATATGGGACTTTAGAGGAAGACTCAGAAGAAGACTCAGAGGACGAATACGGGAGCCCAGAGGAGGATTCCATCTTAAAAAAAGAGGGTTTGATTGAGCATCGAGGAACAAAAGAATTTAGTCTAAAATACCAAAAAGAACTAAATCGGTTTTTTTTCATTCTTCAAGAACTGCATATCTTGCCGAGATCCTCATCCCTAAAGGTACTTGATAATAGTATCATTGGAGTGGATACACAACTCACAAAAAATACAAGAAGTCGACTAGGTGGATTGGTCCGAGTGAAGAGAAAAAAAAGCCATACGGAACTCAAAATCTTTTCCGGAGATATTCATTTTCCTGAAGAGGCGGATAAGATATTAGGTGGTAGTTTGATACCACCAGAAAGAGAAAAGAAAGATTCTAAGGAATCAAAAAAAAGGAAAAATTGGGTCTATGTTCAACGGAAAAAAATTCTCAAGAGCAAGGAAAAGTATTTTGTTTCGGTTCGACCTACAGTCGCATATGAAATGGACGAAGGGAGAAATTTAGCAACACTTTTCCCGCAAGATCTCTTGCAAGAAGAGGATAATTTCCAACTTCGACTTGTCAATTTTATTTCTCATGAAAATAGCAAGTTAACTCAAAGAATTTATCATACGAATAGTCAATTTGTTCGAACTTGCTTAGTAGTGAATTGGGAACAAGAAGAAAAAGAGGAGGCTCGTGCTTCCCTTGTTGAGGTAAGAGCAAATGATCTGATTCGCGATTTCCTAAGAATTGAGTTAGTCAAGTCCACTATTTCGTATACACGAAGAAGGTATGATAGGACAAGTGCAGGACCGATTCCCAATAATAGGTTAGATCGCACCAATTCCTTTTATTCCAAGGCGAAGATTCAATCACTTAGCCAACATCAAGAAGCTATTGGCACCTTGTTGAATCGAAATAAAGAATACCAATCTTTGATGATTTTGTCGGCATCCAACTGTTCTCGAATTGGTTTATTCAAGAATTCGAAATATCCCAATGCGGTAAAAGAATCGAATCCTAGAATTCCTATTCGAGATATTTTTGGGCCCTTAGCCGCTATTGTACCTAGTATATCGAATTTTTCTTCATCTTACTATTTACTAACGCATAATCAGATCCTGTTAAAAAAATATTTGTTCCTTGACAATTTGAAACAAACCCTCCAAGTACTTCAAGGGCTTAAATACTCTTTAATAGATGAAAATCAAAGGATTTCGAATTTCGATAGTAACATCATGTTGGATCCATTCCATTTGAATTGGCACTTTCTCCATCATGATTCTTGGGAGGAGACATTGGCAATAATTCACCTTGGACAATTTATTTGCGAAAATGTATGTCTATTTAAATCGCACATAAAAAAATCTGGTCAAATTTGCATTGTTAATATTGATTCCTTTGTTATAAGAGCAGCTAAGCCTTATTTGGCCACTACAGGAGCAACTGTTCATGGTCATTATGGAGAAATCCTTTACAAAGGAGATAGGTTAGTTACGTTTATATATGAAAAATCGAGATCTAGTGACATAACGCAAGGTCTTCCAAAAGTAGAACAAATCTTTGAAGCGCGTTCAATTGATTCACTATCGCCGAATCTCGAAAGGAGAATTGAGGATTGGAATGAGCGTATACCAAGAATTCTTGGGGTCCCCTGGGGATTCTTGATTGGAGCTGAGCTAACCATAGCCCAAAGTCGTATCTCTTTGGTTAATAAGATCCAAAAGGTTTATCGATCCCAAGGGGTACAGATCCATAATAGACATATAGAGATTATTATACGCCAAGTAACATCAAAAGTGCGGGTTTCCGAAGATGGAATGTCTAATGTTTTTTCACCTGGGGAATTAATCGGACTATTACGAGCAGAACGAGCAGGACGAGCTTTGGATGAATCGGTCTATTATCGGGCAATCTTATTGGGAATAACAAGGGCTTCCCTGAATACCCAAAGTTTCATATCTGAAGCAAGTTTTCAAGAAACTGCTCGAGTTTTAGCAAAAGCTGCCCTACGAGGTCGTATTGATTGGTTGAAAGGCCTGAAAGAAAACGTAGTTCTGGGGGGGATTATACCTGTTGGTACCGGATTCCAAAAATTTGTGCATCATTCCCCACAAGACAAGAACCTTTATTTCGAAATTCAAAAAAAAAATCTATTCGCGTCGGAAATGAGAGATATTTTGTTTCTCCATACAGAATTAGTTTCTTCTGATTCTGATGTAACAAACAATTTCTATGAGACATCAGAACCCCCATTTACCCCCATTTATACGATTTAAGGATACATAAAGCAGATTTTTTTATTTAAACTAGACTTTTGACCTTAGAACACTAACAGGTCAGATTTTAGATTTTTATTTTATTTTAATAAGTTAATAAGTAAAAGAAGTCAGTTAATTCATTAAGGTTACGTTTATACCATGTATCAATGGCCAATTCTCAGTGGAAGGTTACATCGGAACAATTATTATTTATTTCAAGCTATTTCGGCTCTTTCTTAATTTTCAAAAAAAAAGAAAAAATCAAAAGGAAGTGTGGAAAAAATGACAAGAAGATATTGGAACATCAATTTGAAAGAGATGATAGAAGCGGGAGTTCATTTTGGTCATGGTATTAAGAAATGGAATCCTAAAATGGCCCCTTACATCTCGGCAAAGCGTAAAGGTACTCATATTACAAATCTCGCTAGAACGGCTCGTTTTTTATCAGAAGCTTGTGATTTAGTTTTTGATGCAGCAAGTCAGGGAAAAAGCTTCTTAATTGTTGGTACCAAAAAAAGAGCAGCGGATTTAGTAGCATCAGCTGCAATAAGGGCTCGTTGTCATTATGTTAATAAAAAGTGGTTCAGTGGTATGTTAACGAATTGGTCGATTACGAAAACTAGACTTTCTCAATTTAGAGACTTAAGAGCAGAAGAAAAGATGGGAAAATTCCACCATCTCCCAAAAAGAGATGTGGCAATCTTGAAGAGAAAATTATCTACCTTGCAAAGATATCTCGGCGGGATCAAATATATGACGAGGTTGCCGGACATTGTGATCGTCCTTGATCAGCAAAAAGAGTATATAGCTCTTCGGGAATGTGCCATTTTTGGGATTCCTACTATTTCTTTAGTCGATACAAATTGTGACCCAGATCTCGCAAATATATCGATTCCAGCCAACGATGACACTATGACTTCAATTCGATTGATTCTTAACAAATTAGTATTTGCAATTTGTGAGGGCCGTTCTCTCTATATAAGAAATCGTTGATTAAGAAGAATAGTTCATTCTTGGGTAACTGCGTAGATTTATGGGATCACTTACTATTCTTTTTTGTTTTGCATAGATAAAAGAAGGGGAATATTGATATATATTAGAGGGTATTGATATATATTATCATCTGATGTGATTTCTTGGTATCCTAAATATAATGGTATCCTAAATATAAGATTAATACTTCAAGTTGCTGAGTTGAGAAAGAGATGGTTGAATCAAAAGAATTCCTTTTTTGAAGTTCAATTTTTATCAGAGGACAATATGAATATTATACCATGTTCCGTTAAAACACTCAAGGGGTTATATGATATATCGGGTGTAGAAGTAGGCCAACACTTCTATTGGCAAATAGGAGGTTTCCAAATTCATGCCCAAGTACTCATCACTTCTTGGGTCGTAATTACTATCTTGCTAGGTTCAGTTATCATAGCTGTTCGGAATCCACAAACCATCCCGACCGACGGTCAGAATTTCTTCGAATATGTGCTTGAGTTTATTCGAGACTTGAGCAAAACTCAGATTGGAGAAGAATATGGTCCCTGGGTTCCCTTTATTGGAACTATGTTCCTTTTTATTTTTGTTTCGAATTGGTCGGGTGCTCTTTTACCTTGGAAAATTATACAGTTACCCCATGGGGAATTAGCAGCACCCACGAATGATATAAATACTACTGTTGCTTTAGCTTTACTCACATCAGCGGCATATTTTTATGCGGGTCTTAGCAAAAAAGGATTGAGTTATTTCGAGAAATATATTAAACCAACTCCAATTCTTTTACCAATTAACATCCTAGAAGATTTCACAAAACCATTATCGCTTAGTTTTCGACTTTTCGGTAATATATTGGCGGATGAATTAGTCGTTGTTGTTCTTGTTTCTTTAGTCCCCTTAGTAGTCCCTATACCGGTCATGTTTCTTGGATTATTTACAAGCGGTATTCAAGCTCTTATTTTTGCAACGTTAGCCGCAGCCTATATAGGTGAATCCATGGAAGGTCATCATTGAATTGACTAGTTTTCAAAATAGTCTTTTTTTTTAGCTTAGCTCAATTCATGCATGGTTCCAGATAATCCGCTTGGTTGGAAAACTAAATTAAATAGTTAGAAATGCGTATGAATATACAACCTAGAGTTGTAGGAGAGAGAATAGACTATATTACGGAATTGTCAAAGTATATATGCATTAAGGGGGGCGGAGTCAGGCTAGATCTATATCCTTAATGTCTATAAGTCCAGTCATCTTTTGTGCGGGTTTTTAAGGAATGATTTTAGAATCCGATTCATCAATAGAAAATGAGAAAATACGCAAAATAGAAGAAACAAATGTATATGGGATATTATATATTCCTAAGTTGGATTCATTATCTAATCCGATATATCGAATTCCCTCTATATGGAATTGGATTCCATATCCAGTTCTATGCAGCATATTGTTATCAATTGTATATCTTGATTTAATTCCTATTGGATTTGGATTAGGTCGATTTCAATAGGGGTTCTTCCTCTATTTCGTCTTTTATTATGGATTAGATGATAGGGGAAAAAATAGGAACTCAAGGATATCGAAGAGTAAAGAAAGAAGAATGGAATGAAAGAGTGGTTGGTTGGAAAGAAAGAGAAATAGAATAATGAGAATCATATGGATTTACACAAACCTCTAACGATTAGAAACTAAAAATGAGATCTCGAAGTAGTTCGGACAATTCAGATTATCATTTCAATTTGTACTTTTTAGTTACTTCTCCCCAATAGAGCTTAGAAGTAAGAATTTCTTGGTTGATTGTATCCTTAACCATTTCTTTTTTTTTTGACACGAGGAACTCACCATGAATCCACTAATTGCTGCTGCTTCCGTTATTGCTGCTGGATTGGCCGTAGGGCTTGCTTCTATTGGGCCTGGAGTTGGTCAAGGTACTGCTGCAGGACAAGCTGTAGAAGGTATTGCGAGACAGCCAGAAGCAGAAGGTAAAATACGAGGTACTTTATTGCTTAGTCTAGCTTTTATGGAAGCTTTAACAATTTATGGACTAGTTGTGGCACTAGCGCTTTTATTTGCGAACCCTTTTGTTTAATCCTAAAAAAGAAAATGAGTCCTTTAGATTAGATACTTTTTTCTTTTTTTAGTAAATTGGTATTTGCTTCTGCAATTCCAATTATATCAATACTTTACTCCTATTTATTACTCCTGGAATTACCTATTTATCGGGACAGACAATACCCCACCCCAGGAAGGGCTGATTTGAGGATGATCAATTTAGAGGATATGCTCGCCTTCTTCCTTCCCGTCCTTAGTTTAGGACAGTGGAAAGTCTTTTTCCTTTTATTTTAGGAATTTTTTGAACATTTCAACAAAGGAGTCTTTCACAGGTCAAACGAGACCTAAGACTTAATCTAAAAGAAATTATTAGATTGAATCTATTTGCATTAAAAATTGCATTAAAAAAAATTACATTAAAAAAACCGATCAAAAAAGGGCGAGCGAAGTAAGTGATAGAAAAACTTTGCTCTTTGTTCGTCCTATCTATAAGAGGAGAGCATATGAAAAATGTAACCCATTCTTTCGTTTTTTTAGCTCACTGGCCATCCGCTGGGAGTTTCGGGCTTAATACCGATATTTTAGCAACAAATCTAATAAATCTAACTGTAGTGGTTGGTGTATTGATTTTTTTTGGAAAGGGAGTGTGTGCGAGTTGTCTATTTCAAGAATAGATTGGATCTATCCGGCTGCACTTTAAAATATTTTTTCTTATTTATCCAAAAAATACTAAAAAATATTTTAGTATTTTTTGGATAAATAAGAAAAAGGTGCACGATCTCGACGAATTACTTCTGAATAAATTCAGAAATCATATGGAAGAACCATAGCATTTCGCGACTCATTGGTAAATCAACTTTGATTCTCTATAGACCAATAATGTGAGACCATTAACACGGTTAAAGCTAAACTGCTTGAAGTCCAGGCAAAAAGGGGTACTCTTTCTACAACTATATTAGTATTAGTACCGAAATGCTTTAAACGGGAAATAGCTAATGTAGAATTTATCTGATATAAAACACTCATATCGATAAAATGGTTTGAACTATTTACTAGAAGGGCACCCTGCCCTTTTTTATCCAATGCCGAATCGACGACCTATGTATAAAATAAAAAAAAAGAGAAATTTTTCGGATTTGAAGAAAAAAAAAGAATTCTATCAATTTTCATTTTCCATTTATTTAGTTAGTTTTTCTTAATGAAATTGAAATTATTAACTAAAGGGCAAATACAAATAAAGAAACAACTTTGCTGACCATGATAGATTTTTATCTAGGCGGAAGAGTCCTCTTAATATTTATCTAGTCTTATATTCTTAATATGGGTTTCGGTATATTGAAATATAAGCAGAAAAGAGAAGATAGAGGATAGGCTCATTACATAAAAAAAAAGATATGGAAATAGCCATAGCAAAAAAAAAAAAGGAGCGTGAGAGCCAAATGAATCGAAAGATTCATGTTTGGTTCGGGAAGAGATCATAAAAATTGTAAACTTAATAGCAAGATAATCTACTTTCATTAAAAGATTTATTAGATAATCGAAAACAGAGAATCTTGAGTACTATTCGAAATTCGGAAGAATTGCGTAGAGGGACCATTGAGCAGCTCGAAAAAGCTCGGGTTCGATTACAGAAAGTCGAACTAGAAGCAGATGAGTATCGAATGAATGGATACTCTGAGATAGAACGAGAAAAAACAAATTTGATTAATGCTACTTCTATTGGTTTGGAACAATTAGAAAAGTCTAAAAACGAAATCCTTTATTTTGAAAAACAAAGGGCGATGAATCAGGTCCGACAACGGGTTTTCCAACAGGCCGTACAAGGAGCTCTAGGAACTCTGAATAGTTGTTTGAATACCGAGTTACATTTCCGTACGATTCGTGCTAATATTGGCATTCTCGGGGCCATAGAATCAAAGAAATAATTAAATTAATTAGGCCTTGAACTTCTACTTTCGTTTAGAATTTAGGCATTATTTTTCCCCTTGCTTCCGAAAAAAAAAGAGTCAAGAAACACTAATGGCAACCCTTCGAGTCGACGAAATTCATAAAATTCTCCGCGAACGTATTGAACAATATAATAGGAAAGTAGGGATTGAGAATATCGGTCGCGTAATTCAAGTGGGGGATGGGATTGCTCGTATTATAGGTCTTGGTGGAATAATGTCAGGTGAATTAGTCGAATTTGCAGAAGGGACTAGGGGTATTGCTCTGAATTTGGAATCCAAAAATGTTGGGATTGTATTAATGGGCGATGGGTTGATGATACAAGAGGGAAGTTTTGTAAAAGCAACAGGAAGAATTGCTCAGATACCCGTGAGCGAGGCTTACTTGGGTCGTGTTATAAATGCTCTGGCTAAACCTATTGATGGGAGAGGCGAAATTGTAGCTTCGGAATCTCGCTTAATTGAATCTCTTGCTCCGGGTATAATTTCCAGGCGTTCCGTATATGAACCCCTTCAAACAGGGCTTATTGCTATCGATTCGATGATCCCCATAGGGCGCGGTCAGCGAGAGTTAATTATTGGGGACAGACAGACTGGCAAAACAGCAGTAGCCACAGATACAATTCTCAATCAAAAAGGGCAAGATGTAATATGTGTTTATGTAGCTATCGGTCAAAGAGCATCCTCCGTGGCTCAAGTAGTAACTACTTTCCATGAAGAGGGGGCCATGGAATACACTATTGTAGTAGCTGAAATGGCGGATTCACCTGCTACATTACAATACCTCGCCCCTTATACGGGAGCAGCCCTGGCTGAGTATTTTATGTATCGCGAACGGCATACTTTAATAATTTATGATGATCTCTCCAA